TGCTAGTCACAATAAAAGTTTCAACGAAGCTGATTCAGTCATTAGTAAAGCCGAAGTCAATGGGGGTACTATCGTGAAAAGGTTAAAACCTCGGGCTCGAGGACGTAGTTATCCGATAAAAAGACCCACCTGTCATATAATTATTGTAGTGAGGGATAGCTCTAAAAAGAAAACGGATCAGGATATATATTTAGAAACAAAGGATCAATGGAAAGATCCTATAATAGAGAGATATTTGGAGAAAGAGAGAGAGAGAGAAAAAAAAGAGAAAGAGAGAGAAGAAAAATATGGGCAAAAAAATAAATCCCCTTGGTTTCCGACTTGGTGGGGAAAACCAAAAGCATAGATCCCTTTGGTTCGCGCAACCAAAAAATTATTCCATAGGTCTCCAGGAAGATGAAAAAATACGAGATTGTATCAAGAATTATGTACAAAAAAATAGGAGAATATCCTCGGGTTTCGAAGGAATTGCACATATAGAGATTCAAAAAAAAATCGATCTGATCCAGGTCATAATCTATATTGGATTTCCAAATTTGTTAATAGAGGGTCGAACACGAGGAATCGAAGAATTACAGATCAATGTACAAAAAGGATTTAATTCTGTGAACCGGAGACTTAACATTGCTATCACAAGAGTTGCAAAACCTTATGGACAACCTAATATTCTTGCAGAATATATAGCTCTACAATTAAAGAATAGAGTTTCCTTTCGAAAGGCAATGAAAAAAGCTATTGAATTAACTGAACAAGCGGATACAAAAGGAATTCAAGTGCAAATTGCAGGACGTATCGACGGAAAAGAAATTGCACGTGTCGAATGGATCAGAGAAGGTAGGGTTCCCCTACAAACCATTCGAGCTAAAATTGATCATTGTTCCTATACAGTTCGAACTATCTATGGGGTATTAGGCATCAAAATTTGGATATTTGTAGACGAGCAATAATGGGCCTTTCCTTGCCATTCTATCCAGTGATAGAACAAAAAACGACAAACTATTCTTTTTCCCTTCAATGAAAAATGAGCAATTCTAATTCTATAGGGTTGAATAAAAATTGGATTGATCATTTGGTAGAATTGCTATGCTTAGTGTGTGACTCGTTGGTTTTTCTTTAGAGTTGGGATTCAAAAAAAAAGGACTGGCCCCTAACTAATAACTATAGAACTTAGAACCAGCTCATTGCTTCGTATTATCGAGATCCAAGGAACCAGTCACTATATGATGTGTCAATCATATAGTTGTAGCAACTGAAATCTTTTTTCCATAAAGGAAAAATCAATCTGATTATGGATTGTGAAGCGAAAATAGAGGGATGTGGGTAAATGGAAGGGCGAGAGAAAGAGAGAAGGAGAATATCAATGGTATATGATTCCAATATGTATGGTCTATTATGAATCATCTCATAAAAGGCAGTGTGATAAAGCATCAATACTGATTCGTCCATAATTAGATGAATACGGTTCATAGGAAAAATACCAATAATAAAGAGCCTCGAGTCAATAGAGACTGAGGGGATTGACTTGGGAACGAACTTGAATTGAGGAGCTCCATTGCAGAGTTCAGGCCTAGCCATTAATGGAGAAGCTATGGGAACGACGGAACCTGTGACTGCAGAAGATTCTATTGAAAACGAATCCTAATGATTCATTGGGTGGGATGGCGGAACCAACCAGGAACCAATTGATTTATTCTGAGAGGCCATGGGTTGACCCTACGAATGAAACAAATATTGAAAGAGTAAATATTCGCCCGCGAAACCCTTATTGAATTGCAAAATTTTGGCCGATTCGGTAAAGGTCAAGGATTCGTTATAAAAATAAAGCAAAGGCATTATCTTCTATATATAGAAATATACGTCTAGCTATATATACAAGATATACAGATTCCTACGTGACAGATTCAATATCAATAAATCCCATGATTTAGTGTATTATTCAATAAATACATGTGTATCTGTAATATTATTGAATCGTTTCATTCGCGAGGAGCTGGATGAGAAGAAACTCTCATGTCCGGTTCTGTAGTAGAGATGAGGTTGAGAAACAACCATCAACTATAACCCCAAAAGAACCAGATTCCGTAAACAACATAGAGGAAGAATGAAGGGAATATCTTATCGAGGCAATCATATTTGTTTCGGTAGATATGCTCTTCAGGCACTTGAACCCGCTTGGATCACATCTAGACAAATAGAAGCAGGGCGACGAGCAATGACACGATATGCGCGCCGTGGTGGAAAAATATGGGTCCGTATATTTCCCGACAAACCCGTTACAGTAAGACCTACGGAAACCCGTATGGGTTCGGGGAAGGGATCTCCCGAATATTGGGTATCTGTTGTTAAGCCGGGTCGAATACTTTATGAAATGGGCGGAGTATCGGAAACTGTAGCCAGAGCAGCTATTAAAATAGCTGCGTGCAAAATGCCTATACGAACGCAATTCATTATTTCAGGATAGGGATGTGGAACCAAAGGGGTATTTATGATGAAAAAAACAATCGCGGATTTCTTTATTTCTGGACAGACAATATTTCTTTCTTTTTTCCTTCGACCTTTGCATTGAAAGAACAGATTCAAAAAAAAATGATATGATTCAACCTCAGACCCATTTGAATGTAGCGGACAACAGCGGGGCTCGAGAATTGATGTGTATTCGAATCATAGGAGCTAGTAATCACCAATATGCTCATATTGGTGACGTTATTGTTGCTGTAATAAAAGAAGCAGTGCCCAATATGCCTCTCGAAAGATCAGAAGTGATCAGAGCTGTAATTGTACGTACATGTAAAGAACTCAGACGTGACAACGGTATGATAATACGATATGATGACAATGCAGCAGTTGTCATTGATCAAGAAGGAAATCCAAAAGGAACTCGGGTTTTTGGAGCGATCGCTCGAGAATTGAGACAGTTGAATTTCACTAAAATAGTCTCATTAGCTCCTGAGGTATTATAAATACTAGTAGATGAGACCATGATATAGTAGGGTATCTGAAATGGATCAATTAGTAGATTGTGTTTCACGCATATACTTTTAATAATTCATAAATAAAGAATCCAAAATTCACATAAAAAAAAAACGGAACATGTTGATTATATCAAAATTAGGAGGCACCAATAATTATAGTTCGTCATGGGTAGGGACACTATTGCCGATATATTAACTTCTATAAGAAATGCCGACATGGATAAAAAGGGAACGGTTCGAATAGCATCTACTAATATGACCGAAAGCGTTGTTAAAATACTTCTACGAGAAGGTTTTATTGAAAACGTTAGGAAACATCGGGAAAACAACAAATATTTCTTGGTTTCAACCCTGCGACATAGAAGAAATAGGAAAGGAACATATAGAAATATTTTAAAGCGTATCAGCCGACCCGGTCTACGAATCTATTCCAACTATCAACGAATTCCTAGGATTTTAGGTGGAATGGGGATTGTAATTCTTTCTACTTCTAGAGGTATAATGACAGATCGAGAAGCTCGACTAGAAGGAATTGGAGGAGAAGTTTTGTGTTATATATGGTGATCCTTCTGGTATCCGAAGTTGATCCGTAACTTCCTATTTGTGAAAAAGGAGAGGAAAGACGGGTTGTTTAATATCACTCCTCCTCCATTAGTTGATACTTCAAGGGGGTTACCTGGAATGAAAGAACAAAAATTGATTCATGAAGGTTTAATTACTGAATCACTTCCCAATGGTATGTTCCGGGTTCGTTTAGATAATGAAGATCTGATTCTAGGTTATGTTTCGGGGAGGATCCGACGAAGTTTTATACGGATACTACCAGGAGATAGAGTAAAAATCGAAGTAAGTCGTTATGATTCAACCAGGGGACGTATAATTTATAGACTTCGCAACAAAGATTCAAACGATTAGGTGTAGGTGGCTTTTTAAACATTCCTTTCGTGGGAATACAATTCGAGGTTCAAAATTTCAAGAGACTTATTTTCTTCCAAGGAGTAGATTCGGAATTAAGGTAAGGAATAACAAATATGAAAATAAGGGCCTCTGTTCGTAAAATTTGTGAAAAATGTCGACTGATCCGTAGGCGGGGACGAATTATAGTAATTTGTTTCAATCCGAGACATAAACAGAGACAAGGGTAATCTTTCTAAAAAGAAAAAGGGATTTTCTAAAGGACCCGATGGACAAATAAAGGATCTGTTTTGATATGAAATGGATATATCCGTATATCTCTGACTCATATTTATGAGATGATAAAATATGACAAAACCTATACCAAGAATTGGTTCACGTAGGAATGGGCGTATTGGTTCACGTAAGAGTGGGCGTAGAATACCAAAAGGAGTTATTCATGTTCAAGCGAGTTTCAACAATACCATTGTGACTGTTACAGATGTACTAGGTCAGGTGGTTTCTTGGTCCTCCGCTGGTACTTGTGGATTCAGAGGCACAAGAAGAGGGACACCATTTGCTGCTCAAACCGCAGCAGGAAATGCTATTCGTACAGTAGTGGATCAGGGTATGCAACGAGCAGAAGTCATGATAAAGGGTCCTGGTCTCGGAAGAGATGCAGCATTACGAGCTATTCGTAGAAGTGGTATACTATTAAGTTTCGTACGTGACGTAACCCCTATGCCACATAATGGATGTAGACCTCCTAAAAAAAGACGTGTGTAGAAATAAGAATTGAACGGATTTCAAGAGAAATAAATGATTCAATGATCTGAAAAAAGAATAATATTATTATGGTTCGAGAGGAAGTAGCAGTATCCACTCGGACACTACAGTGGAAGTGTGTTGAATCAAGAACAGACAGTAAGCGTCTTTATTATGGCCGTTTCATTTTGGCCCCGCTTATGAAAGGCCAAGCAGATACGATAGGTATCGCGATGCGAAGGGCTTTACTTGGAGAAATAGAAGGAACATGTATTACACGTGCAAAATCTGAAAAGGTACCACATGAATATTCTACGATAGCCGGTATTGAAGAATCAGTACATGCAATTTTAATGAATTTGAAAGAAA